ATAGCCGGACAATTAAAAAATAGAGTTTCTTTTCGCAAAGCAATGAAAAAGGCTATAGAATTAACTGAACAAGCAGATACAAAAGGAATTCAAGTGCAAATTGCAGGACGTATTGACGGAAAAGAAATTGCGCGTGTTGAATGGATCAGAGAGGGTAGGGTTCCACTACAAACCATTCGCGCTAAAATTGATTATTGTTCCTATACAGTTCGAACAATCTATGGGGTATTAGGCATCAAAATTTGGATCTTTATAGAAGGGGAATAATAAACCTTTATTTCCCTTTGCATTCTATCCAGCGATGTAACAAAAAATGATAAATTAGTTTCTTCTTTTTCTTTTCTGTTCAATAAAAAAAAATGAACAATAATAATTCTATTATAATTCTATAGGGTTTAATAAAAATTTAATTCATCTTTTGATAAAATTGCTATGCTTAGTGTGTGACTCGTTGGTTTTTTGAGGGTTAGTATAAAAAAACAGCCCCATAGTATAAAAATATAAACAAATAACTATAGAAGTAATAACCAACTCATCACTTCGTATTATCTGGATCCAAAGAACCAGTCAAGATATGATATATTGTTCATATTGTTGTAGCAACTGAAATCTTTTTTATTAAAAAATATGCTTCTAAGTTGTCAATCGAAATAAAAAAGAAAGGGTATGGATAATTGGAAAGATGAGAGAAAGAAAGAAAAAGGATATTGATGATATATAATTCCAATATGTAAGGTCTATGAGTCATCTCAGAAAAAATCTGCGTAATAAAGCACCAATACGGATTCATCATTAAATGGATCTGCTCGTCGAACAAAAAATAAAGAGCTTCGAGCCAATAAAGACTAAGAATATTGACTCAAGAACTAATAGCTCCGTTGTAAAATTCAGACCTAACCATTAAGTAAGAAGCGATGGGAACGATGGAACCTATGAATTCAAAAGATTTTAGTGAAAATGAATTCGAATGATTCATTGATCGGGATGGCGGAACCGGCCAGAGACCAATTCATCTATTCGGAAAAGTTATGAACTAATGATAGAACTGAAATAGAAATTGAAAGAGTAAATATTCGCCCGCGAAAACTTTATTTTCTTGGATTGCTAAAATTGGGTCAACCCAATACGATAAAGAGTAAAACAAAAGAAAGATTTGTTTTAACATTCTAAAAGATATAAATATAAGAAAAAAGAGTTATTTAATATATTTAGATTTAGTTATCTATACAAACAAGATACACAAATGAATAATAGATTTGATCTAGATTAAATGAAATCAATGATTCAGTATATTACTTATTAAATACATGTATATCTTAATTCAAATTATATTCTATCTGAATTGAATTCAAAATCTTTAATTTGAATTGATTTTATTCGCGAGGAGCTGGATGAGAAGAAACTCTCACGTCCGGTTCTGTAGTAGAGATGGAATTCAAAACAAACCATCAACTATAACCCCAAAAGAACCAGATTCCGTAAACAACATAGAGGAAGAATGAAGGGAATATCTTATCGAGGTAATACTATTTGTTTTGGTAAATACGCTCTTCAGGCACTTGAACCCGCTTGGATCACATCTAGACAAATAGAAGCAGGTCGACGAGCAATGACACGAAATGCACGTCGCGGTGGAAAAATATGGGTCCGTATATTTCCAGATAAACCAGTTACAGTAAGGCCCGCAGAAACACGTATGGGTTCAGGTAAAGGCTCTCCCGAATATTGGGTAGCTGTTGTTAAACCAGGTCGAATCCTTTATGAAATGGGTGGAGTAACAGAAAATATAGCCCGAAGGGCTATTTCAATAGCAGCGTCCAAAATGCCTATACGAGCTCAATTCATCATTTCGGGATAAAAAAGAAATAGGCCTTAAAAATAGCGGGTGCAGGTTTCTTTTTTTGAACAAATAATATTTCTTTTTTTCTTCGACCTTTGTATTGTAAAAAACAGAAAAAAAAAAAAAAAAAAAAAAATGATATGATTCAACCTCAGACCCATTTGAATGTAGCAGATAACAGCGGGGCTCGAGAATTGATGTGTATTCGAATCATAGGAGCTAGCAATCGTCGATATGCTCATATTGGTGACGTTATTGTTGCTGTGATCAAAGACGCAGTTCCAAACATGCCTCTAGAAAGATCAGAAGTGGTCAGAGCTGTAATTGTCCGTACTTGTAAAGAACTTAAACGTGACAACGGTATGATAATACGATATGATGACAATGCTGCAGTTGTGATTGATCAAGAAGGAAATCCAAAAGGAACTCGCGTTTTTGGTGCGATTGCCCGAGAATTGAGACAGTTCAATTTTACTAAAATAGTTTCATTAGCTCCCGAGGTATTATAAAATGAGACTACGATATGGTTATAGGTTATAGTAGGGTATTTAAAAGAAATAGATTAAGATTAATTTAGTAGATTTTGTCTCACGTATATACCTTTCAAAATTCATATTAATATTCATAAACAAATACGTAAAAAAAAAAAAAAAAAAAAAAGAAAAACATGTTGATTATATCCAAATTTGGAGGCACCAATCATTTTAATTAATCATGAGTAGTGATACTATTGCTGACATAATAACCTCTATACGAAATGCCGATATGTATAGAAAAAGCGTGGTTCGAGTAGCATCTACTAATATCAGCCAAAGTATTGTTAAAATACTTTTACGAGAGGGTTTTATCGAAAACGTGAGAAAACATCGAGAAAACAACAAAGATTTTTTGGTTTTAACCCTACGACATAGAAGGAATAGGAAAAGGACTTATCGAAATCTTTTAAATTTAAAACGGATCAGTCGGCCGGGTCTACGAATCTATTCTAACTATCAAAGAATTCCTAGAATTTTAGGCGGGATGGGAGTTGTAATTCTTTCTACCTCTCGGGGTATAATGACAGACCGGGAGGCTCGACTAGAAAGAATAGGCGGAGAAATTTTGTGTTATATATGGTAATTTTTCTAATATCCGAATTGAATAGGAAACTTCTTTTTTGTGAAAAAGAAAAGAGAAGGAGTGGGTTGTCTAATAGGGTTCTTCCTCCACTAGTTGATACTTCAAGGAGGTTTGACCTGGAATGAAAGAACAAAAATGGATTCATGAAGGTTTAATTACTGAATCGCTTCCCAATGGCATGTTCCGGGTTCGTTTAGATAATGAAGATATGATTCTAGGTTATGTTTCAGGAAAGATCCGACGTAGTTTTATACGAATATTGCCAGGAGATAGAGTCAAAATTGAAGTAAGTCGTTATGATTCAACCAGAGGTCGTATAATTTATCGACTCCGCAACAAAGATTCGAAAGATTAGGTTTTTTCAACTTCACTATTTCTTTTTCTTTCGCAGGAATACGATTCAAAATCGAAAATTACAATAAACTTATTTTCTTCCAAGAAAAGGATTCAAAATTAAAGTAAGGAGTGGCAAATATGAAAATAAGAGCTTCTGTTCGTAAAATTTGTGAAAAATGTCGACTAATCCGTCGTCGGGGACGAATTATAGTAATTTGTTCCAACCCAAGACATAAACAAAGACAAGGATAATAAGACTCGTTAAAGACCCAATATACAAATAAGAAGGGGGATCTTTTTTGACATGAAATGGATATATCCATATATCTCTGACTCAAATTTATGAGATGATAAAATATGGCAAAAGCTATACCGAAAAAGGGTTCACGTGGACGTATTAGTTCGCGTAAGAGTATACGTAAAATACCAAAGGGGGTTATTCATATTCAAGCAAGTTTCAATAATACCATTGTGACTGTTACAGATGTACGAGGGCGAGTGGTTTCTTGGTCCTCTGCCGGTACTTGTGGCTTCCAAGGTACAAGAAGAGGGACGCCGTTTGCTGCTCAAACCGCAGCGGCAAATGCTATTCGTGCAGTAGTAGATCAAGGTATGCAACGAGCAGAAGTCATGATTAAAGGTCCCGGTCTTGGAAGAGACGCAGCATTACGAGCTATTCGCAGAAGTGGTATACTATTAACTTTCGTACGGGATGTAACCCCTATGCCACATAATGGCTGTAGACCCCCGAAAAAAAGACGTGTGTAGAAATCAAAATTGAAGATATTTCAATAGCAAGAGAAACAAGAGAGCAAGAGAAACAAGAGAAATAAATGATTCAATGATCAGATCAAATAATATTATTATGGTTCGAGAGAAAATAACAGTATCTACTCGGACACTACAGTGGAAGTGTGTTGAATCAGCAGCAGACAGTAAGCGTCTTTTGTATGGGCGCTTTATTCTGTCTCCGCTTATGAAAGGTCAAGCAGACACAATAGGCATTGCGATGCGAAGAGCTTTGCTTGGAGAAATCGAAGGAACATGTATCACACGCGCAAAATCTGAGAAAATCTCACACGAATATGCTACCATAATGGGTATTCAAGAATCAGTACATGAAATTTTAATGAATTTGAAAGAAATCGTATTGAGAAGTAATCTCTATGGAACTTGTGAGGCGTCTATTTGTGTCAGGGGCCCTGGATATGTAACTGCTCAAGATATCATCTTACCGCCTTATGTAGAAATCGTCGATAATACACAGCATATAGCTAGCTTGACGGAACCCATTGAGTTGGTTATTGGATTACAAATAGAGAAGAATCGTGGATATCTTATAAAAGCGCCAAATACCTTTCAAGATGGAAGTTATCCTATAGATCCTGTATTCATGCCTGTTCGAAATGCGAATCATAGTATTCATTCTTATGAAAATGGTAACAAAGAGATACTATTTCTCGAAATATGGACAAATGGAAGTTTAACTCCTAAAGAAGCACTTCACGAAGCCTCCCGGAATTTGATTGATTTATTGATTCCCTTTTTACATACCAAAGAAGAAAATTTAAGTTTAGAGGACAATCAACACATAGTTCCTTTACCCCCTTTTACCTTTTATGATAAATTGGCTAAACTAACAAAAAATAAAAAAAAAATGGCGTTGAAATCGATTTTTATTGACCAATCAGAATTGCCTCCCAGA